GCTGGTGTAGCTTAATACAAAGCATAGCACTGAAGATGCTAAGATGGACCCTAGCAAGTCCCACAAGCACAAAGGCTTGGTCCTGACCTTGCTATCAGTTTTAGCCGAACTTACACATGCAAGTATCCGCACCCCCGTGAGAATGCCCTTTAACCCCAACCAGGAGATAAGGAGCAGGCATCAGGCACACAACCCGTAGCCCAAGACGCCTTACTTAGTCACACCCCCAAGGGAACTCAGCAGTGATAGACATTAAGCAATAAGCGAAAGCTTGACTTAGTTAAAGCTAAGAGAGTCGGTCAAACTCGTGCCAGCCACCGCGGTTATACGAGAGACTCTAACTGACAGCCCACGGCGTAAAGCGTGATTATAGGATGCTACCCTAACTAAAGTCAAAATCTCCCTAAGCTGTCATACGCACTTGGGAGCATGAAGCCCCTCCACGAAGGTAACTTTATAACCCACAGCCACCCTGAACTCACGATAGCTAAGACACAAACTGGGATTAGATACCCCACTATGCTTAAGCCCTAAACCTAAATAATAAGATACCGAATATTATCCGCCAGGGGACTACAAAGCGCTAGCTTTAAAACCCAAAGGACTTGGCGGTGTCCCAAACCCACCTAGAGGAGCCTGTTCTAGACCCGATACTCCCCGGTTAAACCTCACCACTTCTTGTCAATCCCGCCTATATACCGCCGTCGCCAGCTTACCCTGTGAAGGAAAAACAGTAAGCAAAGAGGGAACACCCCAAAACGTCAGGTCGAGGTGTAGCGTACGAAGTGGGAAGAAATGGGCTACATTTTCTATATCAGAACATAACGAACAACACCATGAAACTGGTATTTTAAGGTGGATTTAGCAGTAAAAAGAAAATAGAGAGTTCTTTTGAAGTTGGCTCTGGGACGCGCACACACCGCCCGTCACTCTCCTCGAACATAACCATTTAACTTAATAAGCAACAAACCAAAACAAGAGGAGGCAAGTCGNAACATGGTAAGTGTACCGGAAGGTGCACTTGGAATAACCAAGGCGTGGCTGAGAAGAAAAGCATCTCCCTTACACTGAGAAGACATCCATGCAAATTGGATCGCTTTGAGCTACACAGCTAGCCAAACCAATACTTCAACTTACAAATATACATAACCCCACATATTCTTAAAAACATAAACCAAATCATTTCTACCCCCAGTATAGGCGATAGAAAAGGAAAATTTGAGCAATAGAAAACAGTACCGCAAGGGAAAGCTGAAAAAGAAATGAAACAACCCATCAAAGCACCAAAAAGCAGAGATTAAATCTCGTACCTTTTGCATCATGATTTAGCTAGTCTACCCAGGCAAAGAGAACTTAAGTCTGCCTTCCCGAAACTAGACGAGCTACTCCGAGACAGTCTACCAAGGACCAATCCGTCTCTGTGGCAAAAGAGTGGAAAGATCTCCGAGTAGCGGTGATAGACCTAACGAGCCTAGTGATAGCTGGTTGCTTAGGAAACGAATATTAGTTCAGCCTCAAGACATACTCTTAACCACCCCAAGTGCCTACTCCACCAAGGTGCCCGACAATCTTGAGAGTTACTCAAAGGAGGTACAGCTCCTTTGAGAAAGAATACAACCTTAACGGATGGATAAAGATCACAACACAACAGGACCTTCTGCTCCAGTGGGCCTAAAAGCAGCCACCTGCATAGAAAGCGTTAAAGCTCAGGCAGAAATCCCCCAATTATAACGACAAACACATCTGACTCCTCCTAATAGTACTAAGCTACTCTATTTTTATAGAAGAAATAATGCTAAAATTAGTAATAAGAAGACATGATCTTCTCCAAGCATACGTGTAAGTCAGATCGGACACACCACTGACAAGTAACGAACCCAACCAAAGAGGGCAGTATTCACACAAACCCCAAACAAGAAGAACTTATTGAATATAAATCGTTAATCTTACACAAGAATGCCCATGGAAAGACTAAAAGAAAAAGAAGGAACTCGGCAACCCCGAGCCTCGCCTGTTTACCAAAAACATCGCCTCTTGCAAACACCAAAGTATTAGAGGTCCCGCCTGCCCTGTGACTTAGTTTAACGGCCGCGGTATTTTGACCGTGCGAAGGTAGCGTAATCACTTGTCTTTTAAATGAAGACCGGTATGAATGGCATCACGAAGGCTCACCTGTCTCCTTTTTCCAGTCAATGAAATTGATCTGCCCGTGCAGAAGCGGACATATAAACATAAGACGAGAAGACCCTATGGAGCTTAAAACACAAGACCAACCACGCCAGCAACCCAACTGTTCGAAAGACATAAAAAATATAAAGCACAGTGATCCCTGGTCCTAATGTTTTCGGTTGGGGCGACCACGGAGAAAAACAAAACCTCCATGTCGACTGGAGATAGCCTCTAAAACCAAGAGCAACAACTCTAAGTAACAGAAAATCTGACGATAAATGATCCAGACCTGTCTGATCAACGGACCAAGTTACCCTAGGGATAACAGCGCAATCCTTTCCCAGAGTCCCTATCGACGAAAGGGTTTACGACCTCGATGTTGGATCAGGACATCCTAATGGTGCAGCCGCTATTAAGGGTTCGTTTGTTCAACGATTAAAGTCCTACGTGATCTGAGTTCAGACCGGAGTAATCCAGGTCAGTTTCTATCTATGCAATGACTCTTTCTAGTACGAAAGGACCGAAAGAAGAGGGCCCATTCTCCAAGTACGCCCTATCCTCACCCACTGAACACAACTAAAATGGAAAAGAGGACATAACACCACAGCCCCAAAAAAGGGCCCAGCTGAAGTGGCAGAGCTTGGTAATTGCAAAAGGCCTAAGCCCTTTCTCCCAGAGGTTCAAATCCTCTCTCCAGCTATGACAAAATATCTAATAACTTACATCATTAACCCATTACTATTTATTATCCCTATTCTCCTAGCAGTCGCCTTCCTCACCCTAATCGAACGAAAAGTTCTAGGCTATATGCAACTACGAAAAGGCCCTAACATCGTTGGACCATACGGCCTCCTCCAACCAATCGCAGACGGAATAAAACTATTTATTAAAGAACCCATCCGACCCTCCACCTCCTCCCCCCTCCTCTTCCTAGCAACCCCAATTCTAGCCCTTACCCTCGCCTTAACACTCTGAGCCCCCATACCATTTCCCTACCCCCTAATTGACCTAAACCTTGGTATCCTATTTATTTTAGCCCTATCCAGCCTCGCAGTATACTCAATCTTAGGCTCAGGATGAGCCTCAAATTCAAAATACGCCCTCATTGGCGCCCTACGAGCCGTAGCCCAGACAATCTCATATGAAGTTAGCTTAGGCCTTATTCTCCTATCAATAATTATCTTCTCAGGAGGCTTCACCCTCCACACCTTCAATGTAACACAAGAATCCATCTGACTCATCATCCCAGGCTGACCTCTAGCGACCATATGGTATATCTCAACCCTAGCAGAAACAAATCGCGCACCATTTGACTTAACCGAAGGAGAATCAGAACTCGTATCCGGATTCAACGTAGAGTATGCAGGCGGTCCATTTGCCCTCTTTTTCCTAGCAGAATATGCCAACATCCTGCTTATAAACACACTCTCCGTAATTTTATTTCTAGGCGCGCACCATAACTTCACCACCCCAGAACTAACAACATTTAACCTAATATTAAAATCATCAATTCTCGCAATACTCTTCCTATGAGTACGGGCATCCTACCCACGATTCCGATACGATCAACTAATGCACCTCGTATGAAAAAATTTCCTGCCTCTTACTCTCGCATTAGTACTATGACACACCGCACTACCAATTGCCCTCGCAAGCCTACCCCCACAAACCTAATGACACAAGGAATCGTGCCTGAATGCCAAAGGGCTACTTTGATAGAGTAGACAATAGGGGTTCAAACCCCCTCGCTTCCTAGGAAAAAGGGACTCGAACCCATCCCCAAGAGATCAAAACTCTTAGTGCTTCCACTACACCACTTCCTAGTAAAGTCAGCTAATAAAGCTTTTGGGCCCATACCCCAAACATGTAGGTTAAACTCCTTCCCTTACTAATGAATCCTTACGTACTTACAATCCTAATTTCAAGCTTAGGAGTTGGAACAACCCTGACATTTATAAGCTCCCACTGACTACTAGCCTGGATAGGCCTAGAAATCAATACCATAGCCATCATTCCCCTTATAGCACAACAACACCACCCACGAGCAGTAGAAGCCACAACCAAATACTTCTTAACACAAGCAACAGCCGCAGCCATAATTTTATTTGCCAGCACCACAAATGCCTGAATCACAGGAGAATGAAACATCCAACAACTCTCCCACCCACCATCTACAACCCTAATTACATTTGCCCTAGCCCTAAAAATTGGGCTTGCCCCCATGCACTTCTGAATGCCAGAAGTACTACAAGGCCTAGACCTAACCACAGGACTAATCACAGCCACATGACAGAAACTAGCCCCCTTCGCTATTATTTATCAAATCAGCTCCACAACAAACCCAACCCTACTAACCATTTTAGGAATCCTATCCACACTAATCGGGGGATGAGGCGGACTAAATCAAACGCAACTACGAAAAATCTTAGCCTACTCATCTATTGCCCACATAGGCTGAATAATTATTATCTTACAATTCATACCAAAACTTACCCTACTCAACCTAACAATCTATATTATCATAACCTCTGCAATATTCATGATATTCAAGTACAACAATGCAACAAAAATTAACTATCTCACACTAACATGATCAAAATCCCCAGCACTAGCAGCCCTAACCATACCAATTCTCCTCTCATTAGGAGGCCTACCACCACTAACCGGATTTGCACCAAAATGACTAATCTTACAAGAACTGACTAAACAAAACCTAGCCATCACAGCCTCAATCATAGCCCTCGCCACCCTACTAAGCCTATTCTTTTACCTACGACTATGTTATACAATAACCCTTACACTAGCCCCAAACACCACCAACACACCCTCAACCTGACGTATCAAATCACCCCAAACAACAATACCTCTAGCCATAGCCACGACGCTAACTATTCTACTCCTACCAATTACACCCACCATCCTATCACTAATTATATAGGAACTTAGGATAGACCTAGACCAAAAGCCTTCAAAGCTTTAAGCAGAAGTGAAAACCTTCTAGTTCCTGTTAAGACTTACAGGACTCTATCCCATATCTTCTGAATGCAACCCAGACACTTTAATTAAGCTAAAGCCTCCCTAGATGAGAAGGCCTCGATCCTACAAACTCTTAGTTAACAGCTAAGCGCTCCAACCAGCGAGCATTCATCTACGTCTTCCTCCCGCCTGCCAAGGCAGGAGGGAAGGCGGGAGGAAGCCCCGGCAGGGGTGAGCCTGCGCCTTCAGGTTTGCAATCTGATGTGATCTTCACCACGGGGCTGATAAGAAGAGGAATTAAACCTCTATCCACGGGGCTACAACCCGCCGCTTAAACATTCAGCCATCCTACCTGTGGCAATTACTCGTTGATTCTTCTCCACTAATCACAAAGATATCGGCACCCTTTATATAGTATTTGGTGCCTGAGCCGGAATAGTCGGAACCGCCCTAAGCCTCTTAATTCGAGCAGAACTAAGTCAGCCTGGAACCCTCCTTGGAGATGACCAAATTTATAACGTCATCGTTACAGCGCACGCTTTCGTCATAATTTTCTTTATAGTAATGCCAGTTATAATTGGCGGGTTCGGGAACTGACTTGTCCCTTTAATAATTGGCGCCCCCGACATAGCCTTTCCCCGGATAAACAACATAAGCTTCTGACTTCTTCCACCCTCCTTCCTACTCCTCCTGGCCTCATCAGGAATTGAAGCCGGGGCCGGAACCGGATGAACGGTCTACCCACCCTTAGCCAGCAATCTCGCACACGCAGGAGCATCTGTTGATTTAACCATTTTTTCCCTTCACTTAGCCGGTATTTCATCAATCCTAGGCGCCATCAATTTTATCACGACCATTCTAAACATAAAACCACCCGCAGCTTCCCAGTACCAAACACCCCTATTTGTCTGGTCCGTCTTAATTACGGCAGTTCTATTATTACTCTCCCTGCCAGTTTTAGCAGCAGGAATTACAATACTATTAACGGACCGCAATCTCAATACTACCTTCTTTGACCCTGCAGGAGGAGGAGACCCGATCCTTTATCAACACCTATTCTGATTCTTCGGGCACCCTGAAGTATATATTCTTATCCTCCCCGGATTTGGAATGATCTCTCACATTGTAGCATACTATGCAGGTAAAAAAGAGCCATTTGGATATATAGGCATGGTCTGAGCTATAATGGCCATCGGGCTATTAGGATTTATCGTCTGAGCCCACCATATGTTTACAGTTGGCATAGACGTAGACACTCGAGCCTATTTCACCTCCGCTACAATAATTATTGCTATTCCAACAGGGGTAAAAGTATTTAGCTGATTAGCCACCCTTCACGGAGGCTCAATTAAATGAGACACCCCCCTCCTATGAGCCTTAGGCTTTATCTTCCTTTTTACAGTAGGAGGCCTAACAGGGATTGTCCTTGCCAACTCGTCCTTAGATATTATGTTACATGACACCTACTACGTTGTAGCCCACTTCCACTATGTCCTATCCATGGGGGCTGTATTCGCAATTATGGGAGCCTTCGTGCACTGATTCCCCCTATTCACAGGGTACACACTGCACAACACATGATCCAAAATCCATTTTGGGGTGATATTTGCAGGAGTAAATTTAACATTCTTCCCCCAACATTTTTTAGGACTTGCAGGAATACCACGACGATATTCTGACTACCCAGACGCCTATGCCCTCTGAAATACTATTTCCTCAATCGGATCCCTAGTCTCCCTCGTAGCCGGTATTATATTCCTTTTTATTGTTTGAGAAGCATTTTCAGCCAAACGAGAAGTCCTGTCAGTAGAATTAACCTCAACCAACGTGGAATGACTCCACGAATGCCCTCCCCCCTATCACACATATGAGGAACCTGCCTTTGTTCAAGTGCAAGCTCAACAAGAAAGGAAGGAATTGAACCCCCATTTGCTGGTTTCAAGCCAACTGCATAACCACTCTGCCACTTTCTTCAATAAGGCTCTAGTAAAACAGAAATTACACTGCCTTGTCGAGGCAGAAGTGTAGGTTAAATTCCTGCGTGCCTTGGACCCAACCATAATGGCACATCCCTCACAACTAGGATTTCAAGACGCAGCCTCACCCGTTATAGAAGAACTTCTTCACTTCCACGACCACGCACTCATGATCGTATTCTTAATCAGTACACTAGTACTTTATATTATTGTAGCCATGGTATCAACCAAACTTACAAACAAGCACATCTTAGACTCCCAAGAAGTTGAAATTGTATGAACCATTCTACCAGCTGTAATTTTAATTATAATTGCCCTCCCATCACTACGAATTCTTTACCTAATGGATGAAATCAATGACCCCCACCTGACTATTAAAGCAATAGGTCACCAATGATATTGAAGCTACGAACTTACTGATTACGAAGACCTCAACTTCGATTCATACATGATCCCAACCTCGGACCTAACCCCAGGGCAGTTCCGCCTTCTAGAAACAGATCACCGAATGATTGTACCCATAGAATCCCCCATCCGAATGCTAATCTCCGCAGAAGATGTCCTTCACTCATGGGCTGTTCCCTCTCTAGGGATAAAAATAGACGCAGTCCCCGGCCGCCTAAACCAAACTACCTTCATTGCCTCCCGACCAGGCGTCTACTATGGACAATGCTCCGAAATTTGTGGAGCCAATCATAGCTTTATACCAATCGTCGTCGAAGCAGTTCCCCTACAGCACTTTGAAAACTGGTCTTCATTAATACTAGAAGAAGCCTCATTAAGAAGCTAAATGGAGTAGCGTTAGCCTTTTAAGCTAAAGACTGGTGGCCCCTAACCACCCTTAGTGACATGCCCCAACTCAACCCAACTCCCTGATTTTTTATCCTTATCCTCTCCTGATTAACTTTTCTAATTATTATCCCCTCCAAAGTTATAGGACACTCTTTCGCAACAGAACCTACCGCACAAAACGTGGAAAAACCTAACCCTGAGCCCCTAAACTGACCATGACCCTAAGCCTCTTTGACCAATTTGCAATCCCCACATATCTAGGTATCCCCTTAATCATTATTGCTCTAACCTTCCCATGAATCCTGTATCCTACCCCAACTAGCCGATGACTAAATAACCGACTACTGACACTTCAAGGATGGTTTGTTAATCGATTCACACAACAACTTCTATTACCATTAAACGTAGGGGGACATAAATGAGCTCTTATCCTAACTTCCCTAATATTATACCTCATTACCCTAAACCTGCTAGGCCTCTTGCCATACACCTTTACACCCACAACTCAACTGTCTCTTAACATGGGCTTTGCCGTCCCTCTTTGACTAGCCACTGTAATTATTGGAATACGTAATCAACCAACTGCCGCCCTAGGCCACCTCCTGCCAGAAGGAACCCCAGCACCCCTTATCCCAGTCCTTATCATTATCGAAACCATCAGCCTAATAATTCGACCCCTCGCACTAGGAGTCCGACTAACAGCCAATTTAACTGCTGGCCACCTGCTAATTCAACTTCTCTCCACTGCCACCTTCGTGCTCCTACAACTAATACCAACCGTAGCTACACTTACAGCAATCGTAATACTCCTCCTAACACTCCTAGAAGTTGCCGTCGCTATAATCCAAGCATACGTCTTCGTACTACTCCTCAGCCTCTATCTACAAGAAAACGTATAATGACACATCAAACACACGCATATCACATAGTTGACCCAAGCCCATGGCCCTTAACCGGTGCAACCGCCGCCCTTCTGATAACATCCGGACTCGCAATTTGATTTCATTTTGGCTCTACATCCCTTATGGCACTAGGATCCGTACTACTCCCACTCACAATATACCAATGATGACGAGACATCGTACGAGAAGGCACATTTCAGGGCCATCACACACCTCCCGTCCAAAAGGGGCTGCGATATGGAATAATTTTATTTATTACATCAGAAGTCTTCTTTTTCCTCGGGTTCTTCTGAGCTTTCTACCACTCCAGCCTCGCCCCAACACCAGAACTAGGAGGATGTTGACCTCCAGCCGGAATTACCCCCCTAGATCCATTTGAAGTTCCCCTACTAAATACTGCCGTACTACTAGCCTCCGGAGTTACAGTCACATGGGCACACCACAGCCTAATAGAAGGAACACGAAAACAAATAATTCAAGCTCTTACCCTCACCATCATCTTAGGGTTCTACTTCACAGCACTTCAAACAATAGAATATTATGAAGCCCCATTTACAATTGCCGACGGCGTCTATGGCTCAACATTCTTTGTTGCCACAGGCTTCCACGGTCTGCACGTAATTATTGGATCCCTCTTCCTAACAGTCTGCCTCCTACGACAAATCCAATACCACTTCACACCCGAACACCACTTCGGATTCGAAGCCGCTGCCTGATACTGACACTTCGTCGACGTAGTCTGGCTGTTCCTATACGTCTCTATTTACTGATGAGGCTCATAATCTTTCTAGTATTAATGTCAGTACAAATGACTTCCAATTATTTAGTCTTGGTTAAACCCCAAGGAAAGATAATGAACTTAATCGCAATAATTTTAATCATTACAGCAATCCTATCCTGCATCCTGGCAATAGTGGCTTTCTGACTTCCCCAAATAACCCCAGACTCAGAAAAACTCTCACCATACGAGTGCGGGTTTGATCCCCTGGGGTCGGCACGCCTTCCCTTCTCCTTACGCTTCTTCTTAATCGCCATTCTATTCCTCTTGTTTGACCTAGAAATTGCCCTTCTTCTTCCGCTTCCATGAAGTGACCAACTAGCCTCCCCTGTTACAACTTTAATCTGAGCTACTATGATTTTAACACTCCTAACCTTAGGCCTAATTTATGAATGATTGCAAGGAGGCCTAGAATGAGCCGAATAGATGGTTAGTCCAAAGCAAGACCACTGATTTCGGCTCAGTAAATTATGGTTCAAGTCCATAACCACCTTATGACTCCCGTACATTTCAGCTTTAGCGCAGCATTTATCCTCGGACTAATAGGCCTCGCTTTCCACCGAACACACCTTCTCTCCGCCCTACTATGCTTAGAAGGAATAATACTTTCATTATTTATTGCATTATCAATATGATCCCTACAATTAGAATCCATATCATACGCTACAACCCCCATCCTTCTACTAGCCTTCTCAGCATGCGAAGCTAGCGCAGGCCTGGCCCTCCTCGTCGCCGCAACCCGAACACATGGAACTAGCCACTTACAAAACCTCAATCTCCTACAATGCTAAAAATCTTGATCCCTACACTAATATTACTTCCTACCACCTGACTTGTCTCCCCAAAATGACTATGAACCACAACCACTGCACAAAGCCTATTAGTTGCATGTCTCAGCTTCGTATGACTTAAACGAAGCACAGAACCCGGATGGACCACCCTAAACTCTTATCTAGCCATCGATCCACTATCCACCCCCCTCTTAGTCCTCACCTGCTGACTGCTGCCCTTAATAATTATAGCAAGCCAAAACCACATTTTCCCCGAACCAATTAATCGACAACGCATATACATCTCGCTTCTAGTCTCACTGCAAGCCTTCCTAATTATAGCCTTCGGAGCAACAGAAATTATTTTATTTTACATCATATTTGAAGCCACCCTAATTCCCACGCTAGCTATTATTACCCGATGAGGCAACCAAGCTGAACGCCTAAACGCAGGAACTTATTTTCTATTTTATACTCTAGCCGGCTCCCTCCCCCTACTAGTTGCACTACTAACTCTACAAAAAGACACAGGAACGCTCTCAATACTGCTAATCCAGTATTCACAACCTGCACTCACACCATCTTGAACAAATAAAATCTGATGAGCAGCCTGTCTCCTAGCATTTCTAGTAAAAATACCACTATACGGAATTCACCTTTGACTCCCCAAAGCACACGTAGAAGCTCCAATCGCTGGCTCAATAGTCCTGGCTGCCGTTCTATTAAAGCTGGGAGGATATGGCATAATACGAGTAGTAGTACTGCTAGACCCCCTAACCAAAGAACTAGCCTACCCATTCATCATTCTTGCCCTGTGAGGAGCCATCATAACAGGGACAACCTGCTTACGACAAACAGACCTAAAAGCCCTAATCGCCTATTCATCCGTCAGCCATATAGGTCTGGTGACAGGAGGCATTTTAATCCAAACACCCTGAGGCTTCACCGGCGCAATCATCCTAATAATTGCCCACGGACTAGTCTCCTCCGCTCTCTTCTGCTTGGCAAACACCGTATATGAACGAACTAATACCCGCACCCTCCTAATCACACGAGGAATACAAACTTTCCTCCCCCTCACAGCCGTATGATGATTTATCGCAAGCCTTGCTAACCTAGCATTACCCCCCTTCCCAAATCTAACAGGAGAAATAGCCATCATAGCATCACTATTCTACTGATCAGAATGAACCCTAATCCTCACAGGACTGGCAGCCCTAATCACAATCATTTATACCATGTACATATTTATAACAACACAATGAGGCCCCGTCCCACCATCTATAAGCAATATTGAACCCCCAAACAGCCGAGAACACTTATTAATTTCCCTACATCTTATCCCAGTCCTGCTACTCATCCTGAAACCAGAACTGGTATGAGGATGATACCATTGTAGACATAGTTTAACCAAAACATTAGATTGTGATTCTAAAAACAGAAGTTAAAACCTTCTTGTCCACCGAGAGAGGCCTGGAGGCACTATATAACTGCTAATTAACTAGAATTGTGGTTCGACACCACAACTCCCTCGCGCTCCTAAAGGATAAAAGCCATCCATTGGTCTTAGGAACCAAAAACTCTTGGTGCAACTCCAAGTAGAAGCTATGCATCTAGCCACCGTATTTAACTCAAACCTCGCGGTCATCCTCTTAATTCTAGCCGCCCCACTCCTAATAACCTTAGCCCCCACGCCCCTTAAAAACTGGGCCCTCCGCGTGAAAACCGCTATTCAAACAGCCTTCTTCGCCAGCCTATTCCAACTATTTCTATTCCTAACACAAGGACTACAAACCACAACAACCAGCTGATACTGAATAAAAATTTCAACATTCAACATTACCATTAGCTTTAAATTCGACTTCTACTCAATCATCTTTATCCCAGTTGCACTATACGTGTCCTGATCAATTCTAGAGTTTGCCTTATGATACATACATGCAGACCCCCGCATGGACCAATTTTTTAAGTACCTATTAATTTTTCTAATTACTATGATCATTCTAGTAACAGCTAATAACCTTTATCAACTCTTCATCGGATGAGAAGGCGTCAGCATCATATCCTTCCTACTTATCAGCTGATGATACGGCCGCGCAGACGCCAACACCGCCGCCCTCCAAGCAGTAATCTATAATCGAGTAGGGGACATTGGACTAGTTTTAAGCATAACCTGATTCGTCATAAACCTAAATACCTGAGAAATTGAACAAACATTCTCCTCTATTCACGGCGTTCCCGCAACACTGCCACTAATAGGACTAATTTTAGCCGCCACAGGAAAGTCAGCCCAATTTGGACTACATCCATGACTAACCTCCGCAATGGAGGGCCCCACACCAGTCTCTGCCCTACTGCACTCAAGCACTATAGTCGTTGCCGGGATTTTTCTGCTTATTCGATTCCACCCTTTGATTGGACAAAACCCTACAGCCCTCACCATCTGCCTCTGCCTAGGTGCTCTATCAACCATATTTGCCGCAACATGTGCCCTCACCCAAAACGACCTCAAAAAGATCGTAGCATTCTCAACATCAAGCCAATTAGGACTAATAATAGTTACCATTGGACTCAACCAACCACAACTAGCCTTCCTTCACATTTGCACCCACGCCTTCTTCAAGGCCATGCTCTTCCTATGCTCAGGCTCAATTATCCACGACTTCAAAGACGAACAAGACATTCGAAAATTAGGAAACATTCACGCCCTCCTCCCCCTTACCTCCGCCTGCATAGTAGTAGGAAGTCTGGCCCTAACCGGCATACCATTTTTATCCGGATTCTTTTCTAAAGACGCAATTATTGAAGCAATAAACACATCTCACCTAAACGCCTGAGCCCTAACCCTCACCCTCTTAGCAACCTCCTTTACAGCCGTATATAACTTTCGCATCACCTTCTATGCCCTCATAAACTTCCCACGATGCATCTTCCTCCCCCCACCAAAAGAAGACTTCTCCCCCGTACGTAACCCAATTAAACGCCTAGCCTGAGGAAGCATCCTAGCCGGCCTTCTAATTACATTAAACTGCCCTAAAACAGAGACCCCAGTCCTCACGATACCAACTACCCTTAAGCTAGGCGCACTACTAGTTACAATTTTAGGCCTCCTATCAGCCATATGGTTAAAAACCCTAATAAATAAACTACCCAACGAACCTTTACATACCCAGAGCATGACACCACTACAAAAATCAAAAATCCCCATAAACAACCCCATCAAAGTCATTTTTAATTTCTCCAACATAACAGGATATATCCAAACAATCATACACCGATTGGCTCCAAAGACCAGCCTCTCCATAGGCCAACTGATGGCAACACAACTAATAGACCAAACATGACTTGAAATCACACTCCCAAAAGGCATCTCATCGAGCCAACTACCTATGGCCAAACTCACAAGTGACATCCCACAAGGAATAATTATAACCTACCTAACTACCTTTATCTTTACTACACTCCTGTCAACCCTACTACTTATCCTCACCCAACCCGACTTGCCTATCCTAGCCTAATAGCACGCAAACATCCCCGACTCATCCCCCGAATTAATTCTAATACTACAAACAAAGTCAACAGCAACACCCACCCGCAAATAATTAATATCCCTCCCCCGAAATCATACACCAATGCAACACCACTAAAATCCCCTCGCAAAACAACAAACCCCTCAAACTCATCCACAACCCACAAAAACTTATCCCACCCGTCCACAAACCAATACCCGGCCCCTAGTACCCCAACCGCGCTAATAACTACACAAACTAACACTGATCAGTCCCCCCACGTCTCCGGATAAGGCTCAGCAGCTAAAGCTGCCGAATAAGCAAACACAACCATCATCCCCCCAAGATAAATCAAAAACAAAATTAAAGATAAAAAAGAACCACCGTACCCAACTAAAACACCACACCCAAACGCTGCCGCTGCTACTAACCCTAAAGCACCAAAAAAAGGCGCCGGATTAGAAGCCACCGCAACCAGTCCCAAAACCAAACCAAATAAAAACAAAAAAACAAGGTAAACCATAATTTCCACTCGGACTCTAACCAAGACCAATGACTTGAAAAACCACCGTTGTAATTCAACTATAGAAACTTAATGGCCAACATCCGAAAAACTCATCCCCTTCTCAAAATTATTAACGGGGCAGTCATTGATTTACCAACCCCCTCCAACATCTCTGCATGATGAAACTTTGGATCCCTACTAGGACTATGTCTAATTACACAAGTCCTAACAGGACTATTTCTAGCAATACACTACACAGCAGACATCACCCTCGCCTTCTCTTCCGTAGCCCATATCTGCCGAGACGTAAACTACGGCTGACTTCTACGGAATATCCACGCAAACGGAGCCTCCTTCTTCTTCATTTGTATCTACCTTCACATTGCTCGAGGCCTTTATTATGGTTCATACCTGTACAAAGAAACCTGAAACATTGGAGTCTTACTGCTACTTCTCGTCATAATAACCGCTTTCGTCGGCTACGTCCTCCCCTGAGGACAGATATCCTTTTGAGGAGCAACCGTTATTACCAATCTCCTATCAGCCTTCCCCTATATTGGCGACACCCTAGTACAATGAATTTGAGGCGGATTTTCCGTAGACAATGCCACCCTAACACGATTCTTCACATTCCACTTCCTCCTGCCCTTCATCATTATAGGAGCCACCATGTTGCACCTACTATTCCTACACGAAACAGGATCTAACAACCCAACCGGCCTAAACTCCGACGCCGACAAAGTTACCTTTCACCCCTACTTCTCGTACAAAGACCTGCTAGGTTTCACCATCCTGCTAGCCATTCTTTCAGCCCTAGCACTCCTTAACCCAAACCTCCTAGGGGACCCAGAAAACTTCACCCCAGCCAACCCCCTAGTTACACCACCTCATATTAAACCAGAATGGTACTTCCTATTTGCATACGCCATTTTACGATCAATCCCAAACAAACTCGGAGGCGTCCTCGCACTCCTACTCTCAATTCTTATCCTAGTAGTAGTGCCAGTCCTACACACCTCCAAACAACGAAGCAACACCTTCCGTCCACCCTCACAAACCTTATTCTGAATCCTAGTAGCAAACATGTTAGTCCTAACATGAATTGGAGGGCAACCAGTAGAACACCCATTTATTATCATTGGCCAAATTGCATCAGTACTATACTTTATACTATTCTTAATCCTTATCCCCCTAACAGGATGGCTAGAGAACAAAATCCTAGATTGAGCTTGCTCCAGTAGCTTAAATCGCTAAAGCATCGGTCTTGTAAACCGAAGATTGAAGGTTAAACCCCCTCCTGAAGCTCAAGACATCAGAGGAAGGAGATTTTAACTCCCACCCTTAACTCCCAAAGCTAAGATTCTAAATTAAACTATCCTCTGGTACATGACTTTCTATGTATATTATACATAATATTAATGTACGAGACACATTACTGTAATTGCCCATGAAGTTTATATTTACCATGTAATATTATGATTGGCGTATGGCTTATTTAACAATCATTAAATCAAGCGTGAAGATGAAACATAATTGAGAAATAACCATGTAAACATGTAAGCCCACAAGCTCATGGGATAAAAACATACATTAGAAACCAGCAATCACTATTTGTCTAGGACATGTGCTTACTTTCATGAACTGCTTGATCGCGTCAAAAGGGTTAAAAGAACATTCAACTTTTCTTTTTTCAAGCAAAGCCTTTCTATGGACATCAGCTTGCATAGTAAATTAAAGTGCTTGCTCGGGTAAGTTTAAGTATTTTGATATATAAATGTTATAGTAATGTTAGAATGACATTACTGTAAATTACATTAAAATATCTCAAGTACATAAGTATTTGTCTTTCCTCAGGTAAATAGGTTTTCCCCCCCCCCCCCCCCCC